TTACTGATAACCAACAAAACACTGATGCTTATACTAATACCAAAGAAACTAATAATACTGATCAAACAGGTGAAGTTGCTTTGATACGTTATTCCCAACAATCGGATTTTCGTCGAGACATAATCAAAGGCTCCATGCGCGCTCAAAGACGTAAAACAGTTACTTGGAAACTCTTTGAAGCAAATGCGCATTCCCCTCTTTTTTTGGACCGAATAGACAAATCTTTTTTTTTTGTTTTTGATATTTCTGAACGGATGAAAAAAAATTTTAGAAATTGGATGTCGAAAAACACAGAATTCACAATTTCGAATTATACAGAGAAAAAGACAAAAGAAAGTGCGAAAAAAAAAGAGGAGGACAAAAAAGAAGAAGACAAAAGAAAGGAAAAAGTGCGTATACAAATAGCGGAAGCCTGGGATAGTATTTTACTTGCTCAAGTAATGAGAGGTTTTTTATTAGTAACCCAATCAATTCTTAGAAAATATATTATATTACCTTCATTGATAATAGCTAAAAATATCGTCCGTATACTATTATTTCAATTTCCGGAATGGTATGAGGACTTAAAGGATTGGAATAGAGAAATGCATGTTAAATGTACCTATAACGGCGTTCAATTATCAGAAAAAGAATTTCCAAAAAACTGGTTAACAGACGGCATTCAGATCAAGATTCTATTTCCTTTTCGTCTTAAACCTTGGCACAGATCTAAGTTACGAGCCCCTTATAACGATGCAATGAAAAAGCAAGGTCAAAAAAATGATTTTTGTTTTTTAACAATTTTTGGAATGGAAGCTGAACTACCTTTTGGTTCTCCCAGAAAAAAACTTTCATTTTTTGAACCGATTTTTAAAGAACTCAAAAAAAAAATTAAAAAATTGCAAAAGAAATGTTTTATAATTTTAGGAATTTTTAAAGAACAAACAAAATTATTTCTAAATGTCTCAAAAAAACCAAAAAAATGGATCATTAAAAACATTCTGTTTATAAAAGAAATAATAAAAGAACTCTCAAAAATAAACCCAATTATATTATTTGGATTGAGAGAAATAGAAGTATATGAATTGAGTGAAATTAAAAAAGATTCAATAATCAGTAATCGGATGATTCAGGAATCGTCCATTCAAATTAGATCTCAGGATTGGACAAATTATTCATTAACAGAAAAAAAAATGCAAGATCTGACTGATAGAATAAACACAATAATAAATCAAATAGAAAAAATTACAAAAGACAAGAAAAAGGAATTTATAACTTCAGATAGAAATTTGAGTTCTAACAAAATAAGTTATGATGATAAAAGATTGGAATCACAAAAAAATATTTGGCAGATATTAAAAAGAAGAACTGCTCGATTAATCCGTAAATCCCATTATTTTATAATATTTTTCATTGAAAAGATATACATAGATATCTTTCTATCTATGATTAATATTCCTAGTATCAATACACAACTTTTTCTTGAATCAACAAAAAAAATTATTAATAAAAACATTAACAGTAATGAAACAAATCAAGAAAGAATTAATAAAACAAATCAAAGTTTAATTAAATTTATTTCGATTATAAAAGAGTCACTTTCTAATACTAATATTAGTCTTAGTCAAAAAAATTCAAAGACTTTTTTTGACTTATCTTACTTTTCACAAGCATATGTATTTTACAAATTATCACAAACCCAACTTATTAAGTTAGAGAAATTGAAATCCGTATTTCAATATAATGGAAACCCCCTTTTTCTTAAGAATGAAATAAAGGATTTTTTTGTTGTAAGACAAGAACTATTTCATTCCGAATTAAGACCTAAGAATCTTCGCAATTCTGGAATGAATCAATGGACAAATTGGTTAAGGAGTCATTATCAATATCAATGTGATGTATCTCAAATTAAATGGTCTAGAGTAGTACCACAAAAATGGCGAAATATATTGAACTGTATAGCTCAAAATAAAGATTTATATAAAGATTTGTGTGATTTATATGAAAAAGATGAATTAATTCACTACGAAAAAAAAATTGAAACGGATTTATTATTGAATCAAAAGGATAATTTTAAAAAACAATATAGATATGATCTTTTAGCATATAAATCTATAAATTCTGAAACGAAGAAGTACTCTTCAATTTATGGATCACCATTACAAGTAAAAACTAACCAAGATATTTTTTATAATTACAACACACATAAACAAAAATCATTTAATATGGTAGAAGATGATATTCGAGATATGGATAAAAATACGGATAGAAAATATTTTGATTGGAGAATTCTCGATTTTTGTCTTAAAACGAAAGTCGATATTGAGGCCTGGATCAATATTGATACTGACACTAACAGTAATAAATATACTAAGACTAGGGTTAATAAGTATCAAATAATTGATAAAATCAATAATAAAGGTCTTTTTTATCTCACACTTCAGCAAGATCAAATATCCAATCAAAAACCCCTTTTGGATTGGATGGGAATGAATGAAGAAATACTAAGTCGTCCCATATCAAATCTGGAACTTTGGTTCTTGCCAGAATTTGTGAGACTTTATAATACGTATAAAATGAAACCGTGGGTTATACCAATTAAATTACTACTTTTTAATTCGAATATAAAAAAAAATGCTAGTGAAAACAAAAGCATCACTGGAAATAAAAAAAGAGATCCTTTTATATCAATATCGGCGAATGAAAAAAAATCTCTTGAATTAGAAAACCGAAATCAAGGAGAAAAAGAATCCACGGGCCAAGCAGATCTTAAATCAGCTCTTTCAAACCAAGAAAAAGATGTTGAAGAAGATTATACGGGATCGGACATGAAAAAACATAGAAATAAAAAGCAATACAAGATCAATACAAAAGCGGAGTTTGATTTCTTCCTAAAAAGGTATTTGTATTTTCAATTGAGATGGGATGATTCTTTAAATAAAAAAATAATCAATAACATCAACGTATATTGTCTCCTGCTTAGACTGATAAATCCAAGAGAAATTACTATATCCTCTATTCAAAGGGGCGAAATGAGTCTGGATATTTTGACGATTCAGAAAGATGTAACTCTTACAGAATTTATTAAAAGGGGATTTTTGATTATTGAACCAATTCGTCTAGCTATAAAAAATGATGGAAAATTTATTATGTATCAAACCCTCGGTATTTCATTAGTTCATAAAAGTAAACATCAAATAAATCAAAGATACCGAGAAAAAAAACATGTTGATAAGAATTCTGATGAAGTCATTACAAAACATCAAAAGATGACTGGAAATAGATATAAAAAAAATTATGATTTGTTTGTTCCTGAAAATATTTTATCGCCTAGACGTCGTAGAGAATTGCGAATTCTAATTTGTTTAAATTCTAAGAATAGACATAGAAAGGCATCTTTTTGTAATGGGAATGAGGTAAACAGTCAAGTTGTGGATAAAAGCAAAAAAGATAAAAAAAAACTTATAAAATTAAAGCTATTTCTTTGGCCCAATTATCGATTAGAAGATTTAGCTTGTATGAATCGTTATTGGTTTAATACCAATAATGGCAGTTGTTTCAGTATGGTAAGGATACATATGTATCCGCGATTGAAAATTCATTAATAGTACATTTTTCCTATATTTCCCATACTCTGGTCTATGACGACAAAGAGATGCACGCATACGTTGTCTTACATTCCATTCTGATACATGATACTAATTCAATGACATATCAATTAGATCTAGAATGAACAAAATTTTCTTATTTTAGGTCTAAACTTTTATCTTTTGTGAGTGAAGAAACCAACCATACTTTTGTATCCCCTTTCAAATCCAATTTTAAAATGAAAATAGGATTGAGTAAGTTTTATTAAATTAAAAAAATTAGAAATTAATAACGAAATTCAAATTATTGTATATACCAAATAAAAATTAGGGGCATTATTATTACTGATCAATAAAGATATCTATCAATAACAAATATCTTAAAATAAAAAGAGGGGGGAGAGAAGATTTCAGTTTATGGTAAAAAATTCATTCATCTCAGTTATTTCACAAGAAGAAAAAGAAGAAAACAGAGGATCTGTTGAATTTCAAATAGTTAGTTTCACCAATAGGATACGAAGACTTACTTCACATTTACAATTACACAAAAAAGACTATTTATCTCAGAGAGGTTTACGTAAAATTCTGGGAAAACGCCAACGATTACTGTCTTATTTGTCAAAGAAAAATAGAATATGTTATAAAGAATTAATTAATAGGTTGGATATTCGGGAGTCAAAAACTCGTTAATTTTATTTTTATAAAGGCATTTTGAATTATTTGATTTATTAGATCTTGAATTTTAATGAACTTTTTTTCGTTTTCAGCAATTCATGAAAGAATGAATCGAGGAAAAACCTATGAATATACCGGCTACAAGAAAAGACCTCATGATAGTCAATATGGGCCCCCACCACCCATCAATGCATGGTGTTCTTCGACTCATCATTACTCTAGATGGTGAAGATGTTATTGACTGTGAACCAATATTGGGTTATTTACACCGAGGAATGGAAAAAATTGCGGAAAATCGAACAATTATACAATATTTGCCTTATGTAACACGGTGGGATTATTTAGCTACTATGTTCACAGAAGCAATAACTGTAAACGGACCGGAACAGTTGGGAAATATTCAAGTACCTAAAAGAGCCAGCTATATCAGAATAATTATGTTGGAGTTGAGTCGTATAGCTTCTCATCTGTTATGGCTCGGTCCTTTTATGGCGGATATTGGTGCACAAACTCCCTTTTTCTATATTTTCAGAGAAAGAGAATTAGTATATGATCTATTCGAAGCTGCCACCGGTATGAGAATGATGCATAATTATTTTCGTATCGGAGGAGTAGCGGCCGATCTACCTCATGGCTGGATAGATAAATGTTTGGATTTCTGCGATTATTTTTTAACAAGAGTTGCTGAATATCAAAACCTTATTACACGAAATCCTATTTTTTTAGAACGAGTCGAGGGAGTAGGCATTATTGGTAGAGAGGAAGTAATAAATTGGGGTTTATCGGGACCAATGCTGCGAGCTTCCGGAATACAATGGGATCTTCGTAAAGTTGATCATTATGAATGTTACGACGAATTTGATTGGGAAGTACAGTGGCAAAAAGAAGGAGATTCATTGGCTCGTTATCTAGTCCGAATTGGTGAAATGATAGAATCCGTAAAAATTATTCAACAGGCCCTGGAAGGAATTCCAGGGGGACCCTATGAGAATTTAGAAATACGATACTTTGATAGAGAAAGGAATCCGGAATGGAATGATTTTGAATATCGATTTATTAGTAAAAAGCCGTCTCCTACATTTGAATTGCCGAAACAAGAACTTTATGTGAGAGTAGAAGCCCCAAAAGGAGAATTGGGAATTTTTCTCATAGGGGATCAGAGTGGTTTTCCTTGGAGATGGAAAATCCGCCCGCCGGGTTTTATCAATTTGCAAATTCTTCCGCGGTTAGTTAAAAGAATGAAATTGGCTGATATTATGACGATACTAGGTAGTATAGATATCATTATGGGAGAAGTTGATCGTTGAAATGATAATTGATACACCGGAAGTACAAGATATCGATTCTTTTTCTAGATTAGAATTTTTTAAAGAGGTTTATGGAATTCTATGGGTTCTTGTTCCTATTTTGACTCTTGTAGTGGGAATCACAATAGGCGTACTGGTAATTGTATGGTTAGAAAGAGAAATATCGGCAGGGATACAACAACGTATTGGACCTGAATACGCCGGCCCTTTGGGAGTTCTTCAAGCTCTAGCAGATGGGACAAAACTACTTTTCAAAGAAAATCTTTTTCCATCTAGGGGGGATACTCGTTTATTCAGTATCGGGCCATCCATAGCAGTCATATCAATTTTAGTAAGCTATTCAGTAGTTCCTTTTGGATATCACCTTGTTTTAGCGGATCTCAATATCGGTGTTTTTTTATGGATTGCCATTTCCAGTATTGCGCCAATTGGACTTCTTATGTCGGGATACGGGTCAAATAATAAATATTCCTTTTTAGGCGGTCTACGAGCTGCTGCTCAATCGATTAGTTATGAAATACCATTAACTTTATGTGTGTTATCAATATCTCTACGTGCGATTCGTTGATACATAGACATAAACTTTTCTCTATTCCTTCCTTTCAAGGAAAGGGTTGGAATGGATTGAGTAGATATCTTAATTTTTTTTTATTCATTATTCGGGTTGATGAACTAAATCAAATAGTTATATGAGTGAAAGAAAACAGCTTATATATAAATAAAGAAAACAGCTTATATATAAATTCGCAGTAAAAAGATTGATTCTCATTTTCTATGTATAAGAGTTAGAGAGTTAAGCGGAAATAAACATAAACAGAAGAGACCGTTTCCCCCAAGATTGGTTGATTAGTCATCCTGACTTGAAGCGGGTTCAAAAGATCAACTGTATTGAGTTTTCACTATCATTTTTATGTATTAGCATAACGGGGGATTGAGCAAAAACGAGTGGATGGTTAGAAACACGAACATATGTAAAGGATTAGTAATGGAGATTATGTAAATTCTCCAAAAGGACATTTTTACATAATATACAAACAAAGAATACTAATTGGGGCTTTAAGTTGGTAGAAATGATCAGGCAGTACTCCCCATGACACGATTCCAATCCAGAGTATACTCCTATCCACCGATTTAATAAATAACTATTCGAAACGAAATAATCCTTTAACTTTATTTTGAAAGCCCTCTTTTTCTCAGAAATAGAAAGAAGAATAGGAACGAAAAAAAAAAAAAAAAGAAAGATATACTTTATTTATTCTTTGTTACTTTTATTCTTTTTTTATTCTTTCCCATATACATATTAATAGATATATAATTTGTGTCATAATTCATTAATTAATATAGAATTTTTTTTTCGTACGTGAAACCAACGGGTTATTGATATTTTTACAAGAAGTATTTTATTGAACAGTTAAGTTATTACTGAACAAAGAAGAATTGAAATTATTATTGAAATTATAAAATTAAAGAAAGGATGAGATCAATTCAGAAGTACTTTTTTTATTTAATTTTGAATTAAAATAATTATAACAGACAGAATTCAATTGGTCTAATTTGGGACCGGCCGATAGTTATCCATCCTACAAACATATCAAGATTCAAAAAAGAATACTGACGCGGTCCCTATATTTATTTCTGGCCTTCAAGGAGCCGTATGAGGTGAAAATCTCATGTACGGTTCTGTAATAGCGATGGTAACAGTGATGGTATCACCGACTATAATTATCTAACAGTTCAAGTACAATTGATATTGTTGAGGCGCAATCAAAATATGGTTTTTGGGGATGGAATTTGTGGCGTCAGCCTATAGGGTTTATCATTTTTATTATTTCTTCCCTAGCAGAATGTGAGAGATTACCTTTTGATTTACCAGAAGCAGAAGAAGAGTTAGTAGCAGGTTATCAAACCGAATACTCGGGTATAAAATTTGGGTTATTTTATGTTGCTTCCTATCTAAACCTATTGGTTTCTTCATTATTTGTAACAGTTCTTTACTTGGGAGGTTGGAATATATCTATTCCGGACATATATGTTTCTGAGCTTTTTGAAATAAATAAAACATGTGGAGTTTTTGGAGCGATAATTGGTATCTTTATTACATTAGCTAAAACTTATTTGTTCTTGTTCATTCCTATCACAACAAGATGGACTTTACCGAGGCTAAGAATGGACCAACTATTGAATCTTGGATGGAAATTTCTTTTACCTATTTCTCTCGGTAATCTATTATTAACAACTTCTTTCCAACTCTTTTCACTGTAAAGTAACATTCTATATTCACAACGTGTCTCAAACAAGAGAAATAAACAAACATAAAACTATTCATATATATATTAACGATATGTTCTCTATGGTAACTGGGTTCATGAATTATGGTCAACAAACAGTACGAGCTGCAAGGTACATTGGTCAAAGTTTCATGATTACTTTATCCCACGCAAATCGTTTACCCGTAACTATTCAATATCCTTATGAAAAATTAATCACCGCGGAGCGTTTCCGCGGTCGAATCCATTTTGAATTTGATAAATGTATTGCTTGTGAAGTATGCGTTCGTGTATGTCCTATAGATCTACCCGTTGTTGATTGGAAATTGGAAACTGATATTCGCAAGAAACGGCTGCTTAATTACAGTATTGATTTCGGAGTCTGTATATTTTGTGGTAATTGCGTTGAGTATTGTCCAACGAATTGTTTATCAATGACTGAAGAATATGAACTTTCTACTTATGATCGTCACGAATTGAATTATAATCAAATTGCTTTGGGTCGTTTACCAATGTCAGTAATTGACGATTATACAATTCGAACAATTTTGAATTCGCCTCAAATAAATAAGTAAATCTCTTGATTAACGAATAATTTATAATTACTTTACTAATAACTAATATAGAAGGAATTTAGGTTTCTTTCGTGTTGTTTGGTCAATAACTACAAATACCAACTATTGATTGGTTGGTAAGAAACGCGTCTTAATTTGGATTGAAAATCCATTAATTAATATATCCATAATTGTTTTAAAATATATAGTTTAGAATTAGAACGACTCTTTCAGATAAAGAATGAAATTAGTCCAATAATAGTACTCACATTTATTCATATCCCTTAGTATTTATTTACTTAGGATTAAATTAGGAATTGCTCAAAAATCATAAAAAAAAATTTCTGGTCGGGTCTCAATAAGGTCATGAAAAACATTTCTATTTATTTATCTCTTATTTTACATATAATGGATTTGCCCGGACCAATACATGATTTTCTTTTAGTCTTTCTGGGATCGGTTCTTATACTAGGAGGTATGGGGGTGGTATTATTTACCAACCCCATTTATTCTGCCTTTTCATTGGGACTGGTTCTTGTTTGTATATCCTTATTCTATATTCTATTAAACTCTTATTTTGTAGCTGCTGCACAACTCCTTATTTACGTGGGAGCTATAAATGTTTTAATCGTATTTGCTGTGATGTTCATGAATGGTTCAGAATATTACAAAGATTTGAATCTTTGGACCATTGGGGATGTGGTTACTTTGCCAGTTTGTACAAGTATTTTTGTTTTACTCATGATTATTATTACGGATACGTCATGGTACGGAATTATTTGGACTACAAGATCAAACCAGATTATAGAGCAAGATTTGATAAGTAATAGTCAACAAATTGGAATTCATTTATCAACCGATTTTTTTCTTCCATTTGAATTCGTTTCGATAATTCTTTTAGCCGCTTTGATAGGTGCAATTGCCGTGGCGCGACAGTAAAAAATTTATAGAATTAGCAATGCACATTAAACTCTGTTCGGTTTTATTACATTACATTTATTTCCCTTTAATTAAAGATTTTTTATGTCTAAAATAGAAATTATTCAATCTATTCTATATAACAATAGAAAATCTGCCTTTGTTCCGTACTTTTTTTTATTCTAGTCAATTGAATCTGTTGAATTGTTGTTCAGTTCATATTGAAATGAATCGAAATTGATAAGGAGTTGGTCAATGATGCTCGAACATGTACTTGTTTTGAGTGCCTACTTATTTTCTATCGGTATCTATGGATTGATCACGAGCCGGAATATGGTTAGAGCCCTTATGTGTCTTGAACTTATACTGAATGCGGTTAATATGAATTTCGTAACATTTTCTGATTTTTTTGATAGTCGCCAATTAAAAGGAAATATTTTCTCAATTTTTGTTATAGCTATTGCAGCCGCTGAAGCAGCTATTGGACCGGCTATTGTTTCATCAATTTATCGTAACAGAAAATCAACTCGTATCAATCAATCGAATTTGTTGAATAAGTAGTATTAATCATATAAATTCTAATATTCATAAATTAGAATTACCATGACCATACATCACGTAATAATACATGTTTTCAAAAATGTAAGAAATTAAAGTATCTTGGCTCTATCGCATGAGTCAATCCAGAAGTAGATTGATTAGAAAAATTATGATAAATTATTGATTCATCTGGTGTCTAAATATATGATTCATTTACAAGTTTACTAGATCGAAACTTTCTGACATTCAAAAATTTATAGATCCAAATGTCACATTCAGTAAAGATTTATGATACGTGTATAGGGTGTACTCAATGCGTGCGCGCCTGCCCAACGGATGTATTAGAAATGATACCTTGGGACGGGTGTAAAGCTAAGCAAATTGCTTCTGCTCCAAGAACAGAGGACTGTGTCGGTTGTAAGAGATGTGAATCCGCCTGTCCGACAGATTTCTTGAGTGTTCGAGTTTATTTATGGCATGAAACAACTCGAAGTATGGGTCTGGCTTATTAATACGTTCCAGAAAACCCTACTCGAATACATTTGATTTTTTTACCTTTACCGACAAAAACCCGCGCTCAAAAACTTTTTATTTTGAGCACGGGTTTTTCTGGTCCAAGTTTATCTTGTTTTTACCATGAATAATTTTCCTTGGTTAACGCTAGTTGTAGTTTTGCCAATATTCGCGGGTTCCTTAATTTTCTTTCTCCCTCATAGAGGAAATAAGATCATTCGTTGGTATACTATAGGTATATGCATAATTGAACTCCTTCTAACAACCTATGCATTCGGTTATCGTTTCCAATTGGATGATCCATTAATGCAACTGACAGAGGATTATAAATGGATCGATTTTTTTGATTTTTACTGGAGATTGGGAATAGATGGAATTTCTATAGGACCCATTTTACTGACAGGATTTATCACAACTTTAGCTACTTTAGCGGCTCGGCCGATTACTCGAGATTCCCGACTATTCCATTTTCTGATGTTAGCAATGTATAGCGGTCAAATAGGACCATTTTCTTCTCGAGACCTTTTACTTTTTTTCATCATGTGGGAGTTAGAATTAATTCCAGTTTATCTACTTCTATCCATGTGGGGGGGAAAGAAACGGTTGTATTCAGCTACAAAATTTATTTTGTACACTGCAGGAAGTTCCGTTTTTTTATTAATGGGAGTTTTGGGTATTGGTTTATATGGTTCCAATGAACCAACATTAAATTTTGAAACATCAGCTAATCAATCGTATCCTGTAGCACTAGAAATAATATTTTATATTGGATTTCTTATTGCTTTTGCTGTCAAATCACCGATCATACCCTTACATACATGGTTACCAGACACCCATGGAGAGGCACATTACAGTACTTGTATGCTTTTAGCCGGAATCTTATTAAAAATGGGAGCGTATGGATTGGTTCGGATCAATATGGAATTATTACCCCACGCCCATTCTATATTCTCTCCCTGGTTGATTATAGTAGGCACAATTCAAATAATCTATGCAGCTTCAACATCTCCCGGTCAGCGTAATTTAAAAAAAAGAATAGCCTACTCTTCTGTATCTCATATGGGTTTCATAATTATAGGAATTGGTTCTATAAGCGATACAGGACTCAACGGAGCCATTTTACAAATAATCTCTCACGGATTTATTGGCGCTGCGCTTTTTTTCTTGGCCGGAACGAGTTATGATAGAATACGTCTTGTTTATCTCGACGAAATGGGCGGAATGGCTATCGCAATTCCAAAAATATTCACGACTTTCAGTATCTTATCAATGGCTTCTCTTGCATTACCGGGCATGAGCGGTTTTGTTGCCGAATTGTTAGTTTTTTTTGGAATACTTACTAGTCAAAAATATCTTTTAATGACAAAAATATTAATTACTTTTGTAATGGCAATTGGAATGATATTAACTCCTATTTATTCATTATCTATGTTACGCCAGATGTTCTATGGATACAAGCTTTTTAATGCCCCAAACTCTTATTTTTTTGATTCTGGACCGCGAGAATTATTTGTTTCGATCTCTATCCTTTTACCTGTAATAGGTATTGGTGTTTATCCCGATTTCGTTTTATCATTATCAGTTGACAAGGTCGAAGCTATTATATCCAATTATTTTTTTCGATAGTTTTTGTGAGTAAACCAAAAAATGAAACTGAAATCCCATGATTTTAAAAATGGTTGATTGTACAATAAAAAAATGAGTCTTTTATATTCTTTTAAGTAAAATAAATAAATTGGAATTCTATTATAACTAGATATCTTTTGAATTTGTGAGAACCATTTGAATCAAGTAATGGAAATGATTCAAATGGTTCTTGATTGTTTACATGAAGTTTTCGTATATATACCTGTATGCCGTCCTATGTTTATATTCGTCAAGTCTTTTATTCAATTAGATATTAATGTAAATGAACCATAACTATGCAACCCTATTCCTAATAGATTAACCCCAAAATAGCATATCCAAATTATAAGAAAGCCCATTGAGGCCACAATTGCAGAATTTACACTTTCAAAATTTTTATTTGTTCTAATATGTAAATAAATAGCGAATATGGTCCAAGTAATAAATGCCCAAGTCTCCTTTGGATCCCAATTCCAATATGAGCCCCATGCTTCATTAGCCCATACTGCTCCCGAAAGAATACCTACGGTTAAAAGGATAAACCCTAGACTAATAATACGATAACTCCAACGATCCAATTGTTGAATCAATTGATACCTGTAATAATTTTGAGACGAAATAAAAGAAGTGTTTCGTAAGACATTGTTTCTTTCGTTCACGTATTGAATCTCACTAAATGAAACTGACTCATTTTCTAAATTATTGCTTTTACTAAAAATCCTTATGAATTTTCGAAATGTAATGACTAGAAGAGCTAGTGATAATAATGATCCACACAAAAGAGCTGCATAGCTCAATACCATCATACTTACATGCATCATTAACCAATGGGATTGGAGAGCGGGTACTAATATCGCGGATTGATGCATTTCAGTTAAAAGACCCGAAGTAGCAAAACCTTGAGTAAAAATAGCACTTGGCGCGGTTATTGCGCTTAAATGGTTTTTATGTTTTTTAAAATACGGAATAATATGAATAATGGAAAAACTCCACGAAAGAAAAATTAATGATTCATATAAATCACTTAATGGTAAGTGCCTCAAATACATCCAACGAGTAACTAATAATCCTGTTATGCAGAAAAAAGTAGCTATCATCCCCTTTTCTGAAGAATCATCTAGTCCTACGATTTCATCGACTAATAAAATTATCAAATGAATTGTAATTACAATTGAAACGATCGAAAAGGATATATGAGTTAATATATGCTCTAAAGTTGAAAATATCATAAAAATTATTAAATTAATAAGGGCGTCCCTCAATTATAGGAATTGAAATCGGGAATTGAATTCATTATAGGACTTACTCTTTTAGAAGATGCCATGCCGCCACTCGGACTCGAACCGAGATGCTCTAGCACTGCTTCCTAAGAGCAGCGTGTCTACCGATTTCACCATAGCGGCTTATTCGAAATCATAATAACCTATTTTTATTCAATCGTCGAGCTTGAAGGAGTTAATTCAATCCAATATTTTTTTTAGGAAACCATTCAAATTGATGAATAAAAACTTGTTTAAAAATTAGGGATTAAAACGTTTTCGTTAACGTTAATAATATTTATTTTTCTTATTATTATCTTTTTATTTAGTTATTTAGTATTTTAGGATGTCAATTTTATTTAACTGAACTAACAATGTATTTTTTCGTAGGCTATTACTTTATGCTCTCCTAAAACTAAAATGTAACAGTTGTAACTATATAATTTTTACTTCAATCCATGGATATAAGTAAAAAAAATGTTCTACCTCATTTGCATTTTTTAATGATTAATTTCTTTTATCATTTATTTTATTAATCTAAAATAAAAAATTCATTTTATCGATTAATAATTTTTATATAACACAATTTCAGCGATACACTCAAAAGATTTATGTAAATATTTGCATAGTTAGGTTGCGTTAGGATTTTTTGTTGTGTAGAGAATTTGCGTTAAGATTTAGCAAACCCATTAAGTTAGGTATTTTGGATGGTCGTATCAATCATATAAAAAAATTTCGTATAGAAATTGTACCATACTTCAAAATATTTTCTAAATTTTTTAATTTTTTAATTAATATTAATATATATATATTATATCTTGATCGATCTTCCAATCGAAACATAGGATCTAAAATAGATCACTCAAAATTGGCGCATTCGTCATATAACTACCTAAAAATGTAAACGGGGCTTTTATTAATTTAATTGGGTTTAAGGAATTTATATAGTGATAATAATTTCTAAAACCCAAAATAATGATTTAAAAGATTATAAAAAACATTTTAAACTTAATCAATTAGTTTCAACGACCTCTTCTTTATAATATAAAATCAAAAATATAACTAAAAAAAAAATTCTTTTTATTATTGAGTAAGGGCGATGGGGAAAGTGATAATCCCCATCCGGAAAATGATAAAACATACTAAAATGAAAGGCGAAACCTTGCGCTTGCGTTTACCCTTTTTTCAAACAAAAAAGTACCATTCATTTTTAGAATTCAGTAGACAACAGAATTCTTATCTATATCAGAAACGAAAGAAAAATTTGGCTTCAAATTAAAGTAAAACAAATTGTAAAACAAATTCAATTTTATATTCGTTTAAATTAAAACATTATGAGACTAATTCTTTTTTATTTATTTTTTTTTTATGTATATTGTTTATATTGTAATTTATCTTATATATTAATATTTATTCATCTTATATATTAATATTTATTCTTTTACTATACTATTATGATGTTAATATTAATTATAATTGATAAATATAATTGATAAATATTATTTATCATTTTTATAACTTATAATTATAAATAAACTATAAACAAAATTATATCACTTTATTAGAACGATTCAGATTATTTATTTGTTACACAAAAAAAACTTTTAGAACTCCCGGTAGAAAGAGATTTCGCTAACGAAAAAGCTTTCAATGCTGCCCTATATCCCTTCCTTTTCCAAATATTTTTACGAATACGTTTTTTTGAAATAGAGGTGCGCTTTTTTGGAACTGCCATTAAAAAGTTATAATAGGTTTTTCGGTTGGATGTGAAAGACATCTATTGTTCAAAATCAATTGTTCTTTACTATTCTCTATCTATTTTTTCTCTAAATTAGACTCCCCCCAAAAAAGGGGGGGGGTAAAAATCACATAAAATATTAATAAGAACGATAAGGTACACTATGCCAAATAGGTTGAAGTTGATAAAATCAAAAAAATAATACAAAAAAAAAGAAAGATTGTCCGTTTCGTTTTCTTTCTATTTTCGTCGTGTTACATTTCTACATGTAATAAAAAAATCTAAAAGTTTAATAACCCAACCCTTCTCCCGCTTAATTATTAATTAAAAAATAAAAAAACTTTTTTTCTATTATATTAATTAATTTAATATGAATTTAATTGGTCAAGTTCGAAGAAAGAGTCCACAAAATTTTAATTATCAAATGAGACTAGTAGTTAATCTGTTAAAGGATACAAAATACATAATTTAAAGGCATTTTATTTGCCCCCCTTGTTTTTCCGTAAAATTAAAGTGTTGGATATCATAGCATTTCCTACAAATAGCTTTTATTGTAATGGAAGACAAACAATTAGTTACAAAACAAATTGGTTAATGATTCTAAATAACCGAATTACAATAAATAGTTTTAGTTATGGGCTTTATGATTCAGATCAAATACTGTTTTTGGTATAATTATTTATCCTTGTTCTATAGATATAAAAAAATTATTGTAATACGTAATAATTAAAATGAAAATTCAAATTTTCATTTTTTATCTTCATAAAATTTTATTTAAAAATTTGAATTTAATATTAACAATTCAGTATTAATAAAATTAAATACGTATTTTTTTTTTTTCACTAGTGACTTATTTATATCATTTGACCAATTGCAACCTCTTGATTTTAAATATTTGAAGTAGTTTGGAAAGATTCAGAATAATTAAGGCTAGAAAATTCTATTTAAGTTTTTTTTATATATCTTAATTTTTTTTTATTAACCGACCCCTCTCAAAAGAAAAGAAATAAGAACCGGTGACTCAGAAACAATTAATTAAGATAATTTTTTTTTTTTTTTTTTTTTTTTTATGGAATATACATATCAATATTCATGGATTATACCTTTCATTCCACTTCCAGTTCCTATCTTAATTGGAACAGGACTTCTACTTTTTCCAACGGCAACAAAAAATCTTCGCCGTATGTGGGCTTTTCCTAGTGTTTTATTATTAAGTATAGTTATGGTTTTTTCAGCCCTTTTTTCTATTCAGCAAATAAATAAAAATTCTGTCTATCAATATGTATGGTCTTGGACCATCAATAATGATTTTTCTTTAGAATTTGGCTGCTTGGTTGATCCACTTACTTCTATTATGTCGATATTAATCACTACTGTTGGAATTATGGTTCTTATTTATAGTGACAATTATATGTCTCATGATCAGGGATATTTGAGATTTTTTGCTTATATGAGTTTTTCCAATACTTCAATGTTGGGATTAGTTACTAGTTCGAATTTGATACAAATTTATATTTTTTGGGAATTAGTTGGAGTGTGTTCTTATCTATTAATAGGTTTTTGGTTCACACGACCCAGTGCCGCGAATGCTTGTCAAAAAGCGTTTGTAACTAATCGTGTCGGGGATTTTGGTTTATTATTAGGAATTTTGGGTTTTTATTGGATAACAGGTAGTTTCGAATTTCGGGATTTGTTTGAAATATTCAATAACTTGGTTTATAATAATGAAGTTAATTTTTTATTTGTTACTGTATGCGCCTCCCTGTTATTTGCCGGCGCGGTTGCTAAATCCGCCCAATTTCCCCTTCATGTATGGTTACCTGATGCCATGGAAGGGCCTACCCCCATTTCGGCTCTTATACATGCCGCTACTATGGTAGCCGCAGGAATTTTTCTTGTAGCTCGGCTTCTTCCTCTTTTCATAGTTATACCTTACATTCTAAATCTAATAGCTTTGATAGGTATAATAACATTATTTTTAGGAGCCACTTTAGCTCTTGCTCAAAAAGATATTAAGAAAAGCTTAGCTTATTCTACAATGTCTCAATTGGGTTATATGATGTTAGCTCTAGGTATGGGGTCTTATCGAGCTGCTTTATTTCATTTGATTACTCATGCTTATTCGAAGGCATTGTTGTTCTTAGGATCTGGATCAATTATTCATGCGATGGAAGCTATTGTTGGATATTCTCCAGATAAAAGTCAGAATATGGTTCTTATGGGCGGTTTAAGAAAACATGTACCAATTACAAAAACTGCTTTTTTATTGGGTACACTTTCTCTTTCTGGTATTCCACCCCTTGCTTGTTTTTGGTCCAAAGATGAAATTCTTAATGATAGTTGGTTGTATTCACCTATTTTTGCAATAATAGCTTGGTCCACAGCAGGATTAACTGCATTTTATATGTTTAGGATCTATTTACTTGCTTTTGAAGGACATTTAAACGTTTATTTTCAAACTTACAGTGGCAAAAAAAGTAGTTCGTTCTATTCAATGTCTCTATGGGGTAAAGATAAAGAAGGACCCGAAATTATTC